GTTATTGTAGCTTATTAAGCATAGCACTGAAAATGCTAAGATGGTAGTCAAACCCAATAACACAAGGTCTTGGTCTTAAACCTAATATTACCTGTAGCCCTAACTATACATGCAAGCCTCAACAAGACAGTGAAAACGCCCACCCCACCGGGTGGAGCCGGCATCAGGCCTAAATAATTACCTACAACGCCTAACAAAACCACGCCCCCACGGGCCTGCAGCAGTAAATAACATTGGGCCATAAGTGAAAACTTGACCCAGCAAAGGCGCCCCCGAGCTGGTCAATCTCGTGCCAGCGACCGCGGTTACACGACAAGCTCAAGATAATACCACCGGCGTAAAGCACGACTAGGTAAGCACGACTAGACTTATAGTAAAGCGCCAGCCAGGTCGTAAAAAACCATAAGCCAAACTAATCACCCACCCCAACCCCACAACTACCCCGACTCGTGAAAATTAGGGCCCAAACTAGGATTAGATACCCTACTATGCCTAATAGTAACACAGTAATAAAGTACCGATTACTCGCCAAACCACTACGAGTGAAAACTTAAAACTTAAAAGACTTGACGGTACTTCAAACCAACCTAGAGGAGCCTGTCTAATAACCGATAACCCACGTTTAACCCGACCCGCCTTAGCCAACCAGTCTATATACCGCCGTCGCCAGCCCACCTTGTAAAAGAAACAAAGTGCGCCCAATAATCTTCACACTAACACGACAGGTCGAGGTGTAACTCATAGACGGGAACAGATGGGCTACATTTTCTCTAACAGAATAAACGAACAAGAATATGAAACAAATCTTTAAAGGCGGATTTAGTAGTAAGCCTCGGCGCACATTACCTAGCTGAAACTAATGCAATGAGGTGCGTACACACCGCCCGTCATCCCTGCAAAAATTAACTACTATAAATAAACCTATCACCTACCTACAAATCAGGGCAAGTCGTAACATGGTAAGCGTACTGGAAAGTGCGCTTAGAAACAAAAAGTAGCTTACATCAAAGCATTCGACCTACACTCGAACGACATTCACCAATCTTTTTGAGCCATAACTGGTCCTGTCAAATCACAAATTAACCTAATCAACAAAACAAAACATTTGACCCCCACAGTAGATGAGATCGAACAGCCAACAGGCACCAACAGTACCGCAAGGGAACACCCCAAAGCAAAAAAAAGCAAAGATAAAACCTTGTACCTTTAGCATCATGATTTAGCAAGGACCAAAGACAAGAAGCATCAAAGCCCCAGCCCCCCGAAACCAAGTGAGCTACTCTGAGGCAGCCACCAGGGCACACCCGTCTCTGTAGCAAAAGAGTGGGAAGACCACAGAGTAGAGGTGAAACGCCTATCGAACCTGGAGATAGCTGGCTACCCAAACAAAGAACCTAAGTTCTACTTTAGTGCCATCACCACAACTCATAGTGCCCTAAATATAGTCAGTAGGGGTACAGCTCTATTGACACAGGATACAACCTGCACTTGAGAGTACCCCCCGCAGCCCCCCCCCCGTAGGCCCTAAAGCAGCCACCCAAAAAAATATCGTTCAAGAATTTCTCTAAAAAATCCAAATACCCCCTAAAAACTCCAAACTAACTAAGGGTTAATCTATCCACATAGATAAAACCATGCTAAAACTAATAATAAGAATCACTCTCTCCGCGTAACCATCCACTAGACACAGAAACCCTACTAGTAATTAACAGACCACAAAAGGCACAATACTACACACACCCACCAATTTCCCCCAACTGTGACCCCGACACAGGTGCGCTACAAAGAAAGATAAAACATTACAAAAGGAACTCGGCAAACATGAACTCCAACTGTTTAACAAAAACATAACCTTTAGCCAAACAAATATTAAAGGCGTCGCCTGCCCAGTGAACAATTAAACGGCCGCGGTACCCTAACCGTGCAAAGGTAGCATAATCATTTGTCTACTAATTATAGACCTGTATGAAAGGCAAAATGAGAGTTCCGCTGTCTCCTGTAATCAATCAATAAAACTGATCCCCCAGTCCAAAAGCTGGGATACTACTATAAGACCAGAAGACCCTGTGAAGCTTTAAATTAACCTATTACACGCACTAATAGCTACTTTAGGTTGGGGCGACCTTGGAAAAAGAAAAACTTCCAATCAAATGACCTACCATCACTGCCACGGCCCACAAGCCTCTCTCGACCCAGATAACTGATTACTGAACCAAGTTACTCCAGGGATAACAGCGCTATCTTCTTCAAGAGCCCATATCAAAAAGAAGGTTTACGACCTCGATGTTGGATCAGGACACCCTAATGGTGCAACCGCTATTAAAGGTTCGTTTGTTCAACGATTAACAGTCCCACGTGATCTGAGTTCAGACCGGAGCAATCCAGGTCAGTTTCTATCTATACCTAGCCCCCTCTAGTACGAAAGGACCGAGGTAGCAAAGCCAATACCAAAAGCACGCTCTAACAAAAGAAATAAATAAATTTAATATCAAATGCCACCTTATTGACCTAGACCAGGTTATTAAGAATTATTCTTAATTATACTAAACACAATTAACTCCCTTCTTTACATCTTACCAATCCTAATGGCAGTAGCCTTCCTCACTCTCCTAGAACGAAAGCTTCTCGGATATATACAACTCCGAAAGGGCCCCAACACAGTAGGACCCATAGGCCTCCTTCAACCCATCGCAGACGGGATAAAACTCATCGCTAAAGAACCAACAAAACCTACCCTATCATCACCAACTCTCTTCACCTTATCACCAATTATAGCGCTTACGCTAGCACTCATCTCCTGAGCACCACTACCGATACCACACCCCCTTGCCAACATAAACCTAGGCCTACTATTCATTATTGCCGTATCAAGCATATTCACCTATGCCATTCTCTGATCTGGATGATCCTCAAACTCCAAATACCCCCTCATAGGCGCCATACGCGCAGTAGCCCAAATCATCTCTTACGAGGTCACGCTAGGACTGATTATTATATCTATAGCAACAGTAGCCGGAGGCTACTCACTCCACACATTCACAGAGGCGCAAGAACTAACATGACTTCTATTCCCCACCTGACCACTAGCCATGATATGATTTACATCCACTGTCGCCGAAACCAACCGACCACCATTTGACCTCACAGAGGGGGAGTCAGAACTTGTCTCAGGATTCAACGTGGAGTTCTCGGCCGGACCATTTGCCCTCCTATTTTTAGCAGAATACACCAACATCCTACTCATGAACACACTCTCAACAATAATATTCTTAAACCCAGGAACTACAACCCCACAATTATTTACAATCAACCTAATAATAAAAACCACAGGACTCACCACCCTCTTCCTATGGGTCCGAGCCTCATATCCACGATTTCGCTACGACCAACTCATGCACCTCCTATGAAAACAATTCTTACCCCTTACAATAGCCATGTGCATACTCAATATCTCCACCACAATAGCACTTAATGGAACACCCCCACAATAGAAGTGTGCCCGAGTCAGGGACTACCTTGATAGAGTAGACACAGGATTATCCTCACTTCTGAAATAAGCTTAGCCCTTTCCCCATTTTGCCCCCCCTCCCCCCATTTTTCCGCACGCGTATGCTCTTGTATACAGATATGTCCATAATATAGATAGCTATGTATAATCATACATTAATCGCCTGTCCCCATGGATATCAAGCAAGAATTTTTACATGATTGACCCGTTGACCCAGAATAGCTAATTAATCATATCATAGTATTTCCGTATCTAGACGTTCTATGCATCAAGGCTAATCCGTTATTAATCAATATGGATATCCCGTTCCTAATGGTGTCCCGTGATCTAACCCCTTCCGTCAAATCCTTCACCCCTCACCTTAAACTAATTAATTCTGCTTCTCACGGACATATACCGTAACTCCTCTTATAATGCTCTTTCCAAGGCCACTGGTTACTCTTTCAAGAGCTGCTCAACGGTCCGGAACCACCCCTCCTTACTAGCTTTTTCCAAGACCTTTGGTTGCACCCTTCTATCCTGGTTCATCTCTCTCATGTTCTTATCACGTATGCTCTACCACATTTGGTGGGGGTTTTTTTATCGGTACCTTTCATCTGACACCCATATATGCTCGTTTACCGTGGAAAAGGCGGTAAGGTCCTGAGACAGGGTTGGACTACATGCTTAACCTCGCACGTCCTCTATATGGTTACAAGTTCCTAATGATTGTAAGACATAACTTCTTCCTCTGATCCGATTTTCTTAATTAAATTTTAGTTAACAAATCCCCATGAAATACACTTTTTTTGAGAAAAATTCCAAAATTTCACCTTTTTCACAAAAAATTCACACTGAGATTTCCCATGTTCCCTATATTAACCGAATTTTCTAACTGAATTTTTCACATTTTTTACATATTTTTACAAATTTTTACAAATTTTTACAAATTTTTACAAATTTTTACAAATTTTTACAAATTTTTACAATTTTACAAAATTTTATTTTTACCGCACAAAAACCTTTTTTGAAAAGACCCGTAAAACCTCACAAATTTTACAAATCACCTCGATTTTCAGCCGTGCGCCTTTTCTTTTTTTCTTTTTTCTTGTAAATTTTATGTGTTTTTTTTCATTTAAATTCCAGGCTGATATCTCAAAATCAGCCCGATTTTTTATATAAAATATAAAGGAGTTGGCGTAGCAAAACCCGGCCATGCGGGGGGCTTAAAACCCCTAAACAGATGTTCAAATCATCTCCCCAACACCAGAAGGCCAAGATTTGAACTTGGATTCGGAAGCCCAAAACTTCCAATACTCCTTGTATTACCTTCTACAATAAAGTCAGCTAAACAAGCTATCGGGCCCATACCCCGAAAATGCCAGACGGCCTTTATTAATGAACCCCCTATCCTGATCCCTACTCTCAACCAGCATCATCTCCAGCACACTACTTGTCACCTCCTCAGCCCACTGACTAATAATCTGGACATGCCTAGAAATCAACACTCTATCTATAATCCCTATAATCTCTAAACCCAACCACCCTCGAGCAACCGAAGCAGCAACAAAATACTTCCTCACACAAACCCTCGCCTCAATAACCATTATAATATCAGCAACAGCTACTGCACTAAACTCCTCACAGTGAGCAGTCTACCAAACCAACAATTTAATAATACTTACAACCTTAGCCCTAATAATAAAAATCGCAGCTGCCCCATTCCACTTCTGACTACCAGAAGTAACACAAGGCTCATCCACCATAACAACCCTAACCATTTTAACATGACAAAAACTAGCACCCTTAACCATCTTACTGACCCTTTCAAACCACACTAACCACAGCCTCCTTATAACCTCAGCAAGTATGTCCGTAATCGTCGGCGGGGCGGGCGGCCTAAACCAAACCCAGCTCCGTAAACTCATAGCCTTCTCATCCATTGCCCACACAGGATGGATCCTCGCTACAATAACCATTGCCCCGGCCATCTCCACCGCTACCTTCATTATTTACACCATGACCACCACACCAATCTTTATTATTCTACACACCATAACCACCACTACCATTAAAGACCTAAGTAGCATATGAATATCGGGCCCCCAACTAACTACAGCTCTATCAATTACCCTACTATCACTAAGCGGCCTACCCCCACTAACAGGATTTATACCCAAATGACTCATTCTTAACAAAATAATCTCTATAAACCTAACAATTGAAGCCACCCTTATAGCCATCATATCCCTACTTGGTCTATACATCTACATACGACTCACTTACATTATTACTATAACCACAACCCCAAACACCACAGCCATCTCAACAAAATGACGTCCCCCCAACAAAACCTCCCCCTTACTTACCCCAACACTAATTACTCTAACTACCATCACACTCCCACTATGCCCCAACATTTAGAAACTTAAGTTATTAAAACTAGAGGCCTTCAAAGCCCCCAAAAAAGATCGCACTTTAGTTTCTGTGGAGTCTGCAGCCTATCTACATCCCCTGCTTGCAACACAGACATTTTAATTAAACTAAAACTCCCCAGACTAGTGGGCCTCGATCCCACAAAAAACTAGTTAACAACTAGCTGTCCAAACCAACGGACATTAGCCTACTTTCTCCGTTTTTCGTGGGGGAAAAAGAAAAACGAAGAAACCCCGGGCACAGAGGCCGTACGCAGATTTGCAGTCTGACTGACGGAGTTGGGAGCAAGGGCTTCCGCCCTTTGTGTAAATTTACAGTTTACCGCCTAATCGGCCATACTACCTGTGTTCATCACCCGTTGACTATTCTCAACAAACCACAAAGATATCGGGACCCTCTACCTCCTATTCGGTGCTTGGTCTGGACTGGCCGGGGCATGCCTAAGCATTCTCATACGAATAGAGCTCACACAACCCGGCTCACTATTTGGCAGCGATCAAATCTTTAACGTTCTCGTAACAGCCCATGCATTCATCATAATCTTTTTTATAGTTATACCAATTATAATCGGGGGGTTTGGCAACTGACTCATTCCCCTCATAATCGGGGCACCAGATATAGCTTTTCCCCGAATAAACAACATAAGCTTCTGGCTTCTACCCCCAGCACTTCTACTTCTTCTATCCTCCTCATACGTAGAAGCAGGGGCAGGCACAGGATGGACGGCCTACCCGCCCCTATCCGGAAACCTGGTGCACTCCGGCCCCTCAGTTGACTTAGCCATCTTTTCCCTGCACCTCGCGGGCGCATCGTCTATTCTGGGGGCAATTAACTTCATCACAACCTGCATCAACATAAAGCCTGCAACAATACCAATATTTAATATTCCTCTATTCGTCTGATCCGTGATAATTACAGCCATTATACTCCTACTGGCCCTGCCAGTATTAGCAGCCGCGATTACGATACTATTAACTGACCGAAATCTTAACACATCCTTCTTTGACCCCTGCGGGGGGGGGGACCCCGTCCTATTTCAGCATCTATTTTGATTCTTCGGCCACCCAGAGGTGTACATCCTTATTCTACCGGGCTTCGGCATCGTATCAAGCATCATTACCTTTTATACAGGAAAAAAAAACACCTTCGGCTACACGAGCATAATCTGGGCTATGATATCAATCGCTATCCTGGGGTTCGTGGTCTGAGCACACCATATGTTTACTGTGGGCCTAGATATCGACAGTCGGGCCTACTTCACAGCTGCAACAATAATTATTGCGGTCCCAACTGGAATCAAGGTCTTTGGTTGACTCGCCACACTAACAGGGGGCGAAATCAAATGACAAACTCCCATTTATTGGGCTCTGGGCTTCATCTTCCTATTCACAGTCGGGGGTATGACTGGGATTATCCTAGCGAACTCATCACTAGACATTGTCCTACACGACACATACTATGTTGTAGCACACTTTCACTACGTCCTATCTATAGGGGCAGTCTTTGCTATTATGGGAGGACTAACTCATTGATTCCCCCTATTCACAGGATACCAATTAAATCAAACTCTCACAAAAACCCAATTCTGAACCATATTTATCGGAGTTAACATAACATTCTTCCCCCAACATTTTCTAGGGCTCTCCGGTATACCTCGACGGTACTCGGATTTTCCAGATGCCTTCACCCTATGAAACACGATCTCCTCCATCGGCTCAACCATCTCTATAGTTGCCATTTTAATATCCCTCTTCATTGTTTGAGAAGCACTAACCCTCAAACGAGAGTGTCCCACCCCACTAGGAAAAAAAACCCACGCGGAGTGATTCTACGGCACACCGCCACCATATCACACCCACACAGAACCAACATTTATGCTTAACAATACGTATACTACAATCCGAGAGTATATCTCACACATAAAGTGACCATGGCCCGAGAAGAGACGGACTTTTAACCGCCATCAATTGATTTCAAGTCAATCACACTTTATGCTATCCTCTCGAGGACCTAGTAAACACCTATTACATGGCTTTGTCGCGGCCAAATCACAGCACCTGTGGTCCTCACATGCCACATGCAGCCCAACTTTCACTACAAGAAGCAGCAGGCCCGACCATAGAAGAAGTTAAATTTCTTCACGATCATGTCCTACTGCTTACAGGCCTAATAACCCTTATTGTCCTCCTCTTCTCAATAACAGCCACTACTGCAACTACTACACATAATGACCCCACAGAAGAAGCGGAACAACTCGAAGCGGCCTGAACAGTTGCCCCAATTATAATCTTAATTTTAACTGCTCTCCCCTCAGTCCGATCCCTTTACCTAATAGAAGAAGTCTTTGACCCCTATCTTACGATTAAAGTAACCGGCCATCAATGGTACTGAAACTACGAATACTCGGACGAAGCTGATATCGCATTCGACTCATATATGCTACAAACACCCAATCTACCAAAAGGCTCTCCACGTCTACTTGAAGTAGACCACCGGATAGTTATACCAGCAGGCCTACAAAATCGCATCATTGTAACCGCCGAAGATGTCCTTCACTCCTGAGCTATCCCCTCGTTAGGCGTTAAAGTAGATGCAATCCCAGGACGACTAAATCAACTTCCTCTTTCAACATCACGAGCCGGCATTTTCTTCGGACAGTGCTCCGAGATTTGTGGCGCAAACCATAGCTTCATGCCAATTGTAATTGAAGCTACCCCATTACACCGCTTCGAACAATGACTCCACCAGCTTTCGGGGTCATCAAGAAGCTTTTACAGCATTAGCCTTTTAAGCTAGAGACAGAAACCTTTTCCTTGATGGGTGCCGCAACTAGACACTGTTCTCACACTTATAAACTTCTTACTTGCCTGACTCTCACTGGCCCTCCTCTCACAAAAAATTCACCCACTTTTAACCCGTAAAGGATCAAAAAAATTGACCAATAACCTAAAACCCGCACCTACATGAACCCAGCCATGAACTTAAACATATTTGAACAATTCACTAACCCAGAAGTCCTATTTATCCCCACAACCCCCATTTCCCTACTAATCCCGCTCCTTTTTATCCCTCACAAACCCAAACTCCTTAAAAATCGAGCACTGATGGCTATTAACCTTTTCATCAAAACCGCCTCATCTAACATACTATCTCAACTAACCCTAAAAGGCCAGAAATGATCTCACCCCTTAATTGCCCTGCTTATTCTTATTCTATTATCTAATCTCTTAGGCCTACTCCCGTACACATTCACGACAACCTCCCAACTCTCAATTAATATAGCACTAGCCATTCCATTATGAATGGCAACTATTATTACAGGCCTATCTCTAAAACCGACCTCAGCACTAGCCCACATACTACCGGAAGGCTCCCCCCCACCCCTCATCCCATTTATAATCTTAATTGAATCTACTAGTCTACTTATACGACCAATCGCACTTGGCGTGCGATTAACAGCCAACATTACTGCTGGCCACCTACTCATAACTATAATTAGTAGTACCACATTAAACCTACTACACACACCACTTAGTTTACTTACAGTCACCCTTCTAATCCTTCTTTCTATCCTCGAAATGGCTGTGGCTTGCATCCAAGCCTATGTGTTTATTCTACTTGTTATTCTCTACCTAGAAGAAAACACATAATGAACCACCAACTTCACCAATATCACTTAGTTGACCCAAGCCCATGGCCCCTACTTGGAGCCATGGCCACGCTTCTCCTAACCACAGGACTAACTCTATGATTTCACACTAAGTCCGCTTTAACCCTTAAACTAGGCCTATTTATTCTTATACTTACCCTCATACAATGATGACGAGACACGATCCGAGAAGGGACCTTTCAAGGCCACCATACCAAGGGGGTACAAAAAAACATACGCTACGGAATAGCCCTATTCATTACATCAGAAGTCTTTTTCTTCCTTGGGTTCTTTTGAACACTATATCATGTAAGCCTTGTTCCAACACCAGAATTAGGAGCAGAATGACCCCCAGCTGGAATTTCCCCACTCAACCCCTTAGAGGTCCCCCTTCTAAACACCGCAGTCCTCCTATCCTCAGGTGCGACTATCACATGATCTCACCATATGCTTATAAAGGGGGACAAAAAAGAAGCTACTATTGCCCTTATAATTACCATCACACTTGGAATTTACTTCTCAGCCCTACAACTCTCAGAATACAAAGAGGCCCCTTTCACTATCTCAGATAGCGTCTACGGCTCCCTATTCTTTGTAGCTACGGGCTTTCACGGACTTCATGTAATAATCGGCACCCTATTTCTTTCGACCTGCCTAACCCGCCTTTTTAATCTCCACTTCACAACAACCCATCACTTTGGGTACGAAGCCGCAATCTGATACTGACACTTCGTTGACATCGTGTGGCTGTTCCTATTTATTTCAGTCTACTGATGGGGCTCATATTTCTTTAGTATATCAGTACAAATGTCTTCCAAACATTAAGTCCCACCGGGAAGAGATAATTAACCTCATCCACCTTGTTACTCTATCAGTAATTACAGCGACAGCCCTATATCTCATTAACACACTCACCAAACTAAAACCTGATACAAATAAACTATCCCCCTACGAATGCGGATTTGACCCAATAGGGGACGCACGATCCCCCATCTCAGTTCAATTTTTCCTAGTTGCCATTCTGTTCATCCTATTTGACCTAGAAATCATTCTTCTACTCCCCATCCCATGAAACATGAACACAAACCCACCAACCACATCTATTCTCCTCACCACAACCCTCCTAACCACCCTCACACTAGGCCTAATCTATGAATGACACCAGGGGGGCCTAGAGTGGGCCGACTACAGCAGTAGTCTACCCCAGATATCTGATTTCGACCCAGAAGACCTTACCCATTAAGCTGCTACAATGGAACTTATCAAAACTGCCCTATTAATAATATTTTTAATTGCCATAATCAACGTATCTCTTCAGTACAAGCACCTCATGCTTGCTCTAATGAGCATTGAAACAATGACACTTATTCTACTGACCCTACTGACAGCCTTCTCCACAACTGTTCTTTCACCCACACAAACCCCTATGCCAATCATCCTTCTAACCATCTCAGTGTGCAGCGCATCCGTAGGACTAAGCTTAATCGTAGCAGTTACCCGAACACACGGAAACGACTTCCTAAAAAACCTTAACCTCTTATAATGCTAAAAATTATTCTTACCACACTCATGCTTATTCCAACAGCCCTCCTGCTCAAACCACAAATCTTACACCAAACAGTAACCCCTCTCACCTTTCTTATTTCACTATTTAGTCTTACCCTCCTTAAACAAGACCCGTACCTAAAACTGCAACTTAATGAGCACCTAAAGTTAGACAATATCTCAGCCCCCTTAATTACACTATCTTTCTGACTTCTTCCACTAACAATCATTGCTAGCCAACAAGCAATAACCACAGAACCCCAACGACAACGCACATTTATATCAACACTCTTCTTACTTCAAACCTTAATCACACTCACATTCTCAGTCTCTAACCTAACCCTCATATACATCATATTTGAAGCTACCTTAATCCCAACCTTAATTATCATTACACGCTGAGGACATCAAACAGAACGATTAACTGCAGGAACATACTTTATAATCTACACGCTCCTTACTTCAATGCCCCTCTTAATAGCAGCCCTACTCCTAAATAACATGTCAAACTCCCCCACCCCACTCTATAGCATAACTTACTCAATTAATCACAAAACCGAACTGCTCTTATGACTAGCCTGTCTTGGAGCCTTCCTAGCAAAAATACCAATGTACGGCCTCCACCTCTGACTACCAAAAGCTCACGTGGAGGCCCCTGTCGCGGGCTCAATAGTTTTAGCCGCTATTTTATTAAAACTTGGCGGCTACGGCATCATCCGCATAATACAAATTCTACCAACCACAAAAACAGACATTTTTCTACCACTTCTAGTCCTATCACTCTGAGGGGCAGTCCTAGCCAACCTGACATGCCTACAACAAACAGACCTAAAATCCCTCATTGCATACTCTTCCATCAGTCATATAGCTCTAGTAATCGCCGCAGCCACAATTCAAACTAAATGGGGCCTATCAGGGGCTATAACCTTAATAATTGCTCACGGCTTTACCTCCTCAATACTCTTCTGCCTTGCCAATGTCACTTATGAACGCACCAACACCCGCACCATAATACTTACCCGAGGCATACACAACATTTTACCACTGACAACACTGTGGTGACTAACTGCTAACCTAGCCAATATCGCTATCCCACCAAGCATTAACTTTACTGCAGAGCTTCTTATCCTTACATCTCTATTTAACTGATGCCCAACAACGATACTACTTCTAGGACTATCTATACTAATCACAACCTCCTACTCACTTCACATGTTCCTATCAACACAAATGGGCAAACCCCATCTTAATACCACCACCCAACCTGCACATACTCGAGAACACCTTATTATATTCCTCCATATAACTCCGCTCCTCCTACTATCTACAAAAACCGAGCTAATTATCAGGTGCATGTAATTTAAAAAATATTAAGCTGTGACCTTAAAAATAGAGTAATCCTCTCATGCACCGAAGGGGAACCGAGATCTGCTAAATCTCCAACCTGTTACTAACCCATCAGCCCCCTCTTTACTAAGGGGGAACAGTCCCCCATTGGTCTTAGGCACCAAAGCCCTTGGTGCAAGTCCAAGTAGTAGAACATGAACCTAGCCCCCACCATTACTATGGGTATCCTATTCTCTCTCTTCCTTTCCTCTGTTTTACCCACTAAAAACTCAACCATTAAAAATAACCTTTTAATTATATTTCTTATCAGCCTAATCCCCCTCACCATATTCAAGAGTAGCAATGAAACAACACTATCATCACAACCCCTCATCACCACGACAGAAAACATTTATATCTCCATCACACTAGACACCCTATCAATCACATTTTTTCCCATTGCCCTATTCATCACATGATCAATTACCGAATTCTCTACCTGATATATGTCTTTAGACCCAAAAATCAACAAATTCATTAAGTACCTTCTCATCTTCCTAATTTCCATATTAATCATCACCACAGCAAATAACATATATCAATTACTCATTGGCTGAGAGGGGGTAGGGATTATATCCTTTCTACTAATTGGCTGATGAAACGCCCGCCCCAATGCCAACACCGCGGCCCTACAAGCCATTATCTACAACCGGATCGGAGACATTGGCCTTATCATCGTAACCATCTGACTTATGTCCCTCTCATCAATTAATCTCCAAGAGCTCCTTCAACAAAAAACGAGCACACTACCAATAGTTGGCCTTATTGCAGCAGCCATAGGAAAATCAGCACAATTCCTCCTTCACCCCTGACTACCCTCCGCCATAGAAGGCCCAACCCCTGTCTCAGCTCTCCTACACTCAAGCACAATAGTAGTAGCAGGAATCTTCCTCCTTATCCGATTACACCCAACTTTAGACAACAAAACCATGACCGCCTGCCTCATCATCGGAGCAACAACTACTATATTTGCAGCAACCTCAGCTGCCACCCAACACGACATCAAAAAAATTGTTGCCCTCTCTACAACCAGTCAGCTAGGACTAATAATAACAATAGTCGGACTTAACCACCCCACCCTCGCCTTTCTCCACATAACAACCCACTCCTTTTTCAAAGCCCTCCTCTTCCTTTGTTCCGGTATATTTATCCACAGCCTCAACAATGAACAAGATGTCCGAATAATGGGGGCCCTCTACACAACCCTCCCACTTTCCTCAACATTCATTGTTATTGCAAACCTTTCACTCATGGGGGTTCCATTCTTATCTGGTTTTTACTCAAAAGATACAATCATTGAAACTATATCTAACTCCTATACCAACTCCTGAGCTCTATTTACCACACTCATCGCAACTCTTCTCTCCTCTATCTACAGCATACGAATTATTATCTCTGCACTAACCCACTTCCCACGCACTAAACACGGCACCCACCACGAAATAGAAACTATAACCCCAACACTCTTCCGACTCACCCTCACCTCAATCTTTATCGGACCCCTAATTAAACTTTCCACCACCCAAATAACAATAACAACCATACCAACAACTACCAAACTTGCCGCTCTTCTCATTACCCTGCTCGGGATCACCCTCTCAACAGACCTCACTAATCTCGCTATCACCCCAAGCACAAAAATACTAAAAACATTCTTCAACCAACTAGCCTTCTTCAACATCCCTCATCGATCCCCCATAATAAAAACACTAGGACTTAGCAAAAAAACCTCCACGGAATTAATTGATCTCTGAACACTAGAAAACCTTGGCCCAAAAGCCCTCACATATACTGCCACCCCCACAATTATTACAATCACACAACAAAAGAGCCTAATCAAGAACTATCTAACTACATTTTCTATATCCGTTCTTATTTTACTGACCCTCTTCCCCTAAACGATCGAAACCCCCCCTTACGACACCAACCAAGAATAACCAAAACAGAAAACAGCGTCACAACTAACCCCCATAAACACACTACTAACCCAAGACCCCCACCACAATAAAATACCCCATACCCATTTACCTCTAAGTCTACATAACTCCCTCGACCCCAGAAAACCAACGAACCCCCTAACCCTAACTTCAAAGCCCATAAACAAGTTATCAGCCCAACCAAAACAAATAAAAAAAACTTCAAAGACACAATCTTAAAAACTACATCAACATCTTTTTCAACACTTACACAATACCCAAACACCACCACTAACCCACCCAAATACACAATATAAGTAGCAAGCGCCGTAAACATCCGACCTATCATAACTATTAAAATACAACAAAAAAAAGCAACCCCCATCAAAGCAATCACCCCATAATAAGAAACTGGAGTTACACCAAGCACTACCACACCAATAACCATTAACAATAGAACCAAACAAAAAACATAATCTATATAAAACATAATTTTTGCTCCTCTGAGTCCTGCAGCCCGAAAAACCGCCGTTGTTACATCAACTACAAAAACATGCCCCACCAACACGCCCTCTTACTATTTAGCCTTCTTCCAGTAGGGACCAACATTTCATCATGATGAAACTTTGGGTCCATACTAATAACATGCACCATACTACAGACAGTAACAGGCTTCTTCCTAGCTATTCACTACACAGCCAACATTAACATAGCATTTTCATCTATCATTCACATCACCCGAGATGTCCCGACTGGCTGAATCCTACAAAATATACATGCAATTGGCGCATCCATATTCTTTATTTGCATTTACACCCATATCGCACGAGGACTATACTATGGCTCTTATCTTAATAAAAACGTTTGAATCTCAGGCACCACTCTACTAATCACCCTCATGGCAACAGCCTTTTTTGGATATGTCCTACCGTGAGGACAGATGTCATTCTGAGCAGCCACTGTTATTACAAACCTTCTAACCGCCATCCCCTATATTGGTACAACCCTCACAACCTGACTCTGAGGCGGGTTTGCTATCACTGACCCCACCCTGACTCGATTTTTTGCCCTTCACTTTATTCTTCCATTTGGGATCATTTCTCTTTCTTCCCTCCATATCCTGCTGCTCCACGAACAAGGCAGCAGCAACCCGCTCGGCACTAACTCAGACATCGACAAAATTCCACTTCACCCCTACCACTCCTACAAAGACCTACTTATAATAACAATCTTAATCACGACCCTTTTAAGTATCCTCTTTTTTTTCCCAAGTATGCTAACCGACCCAGAAAACTTCTGCAAAGCCAACCCCCTTATCACACCCCAACATATTAAACCAGAATGATATTTCCTATTTGCCTACAACATCCTTCGCTCTATCCCCAATAAACTTGGGGGTACCATCGCCCTAATCCTATCCATCTTAATACTTCTTACCCTCCCATTTACACACACATCCTACTCTCGCTCAATAATCTTTCGCCCCCTGACGCAACTCCTATTCTGATCCCTTATCACCACATTCACTCTTATAACCTGAACAGCCACAAAACCAGTAGAGCCCCCCTTTACTATCATTGGCCAAATAACCTCCTGCTTCTACTTCCTATTCTTTATCCTTTGCCCCACACTAGGGGCGATAGAAAACTACATCACTAAGATACACCTTTGCTCTAATAGCTTAATAATAAAGCATTGTTTTTGTAAACCAAAGCCGGGCCCGCCCCTTAGAGCATCAAAGGAGAACTTCTTCATTACCAGCCCCCAAAACCGGCGTCTTCTATTAAACTACCCTTTGAAATAACCTCATTGTGCCCCCCCTCCCCCCATTTTTCCGCACGCGTATGCTCTTGTATACAGATATGTCCATAATATAGATAGCTATGTATAATCATACATTAATCGCCTGTCCCCATGGATATCAAGCAAGAATTTTTACATGATTGACCCGTTGACCCAGAATAGCTAATTAATCATATCATAGTATTTCCGTATCTAGACGTTCTATGCATCAAGGCTAATCCGTTATTAATCAATATGGATATCCCGTTCCTAATGGTGTCCCGTGATCTAACCCCTTCCGTCAAATCCTTCACCCCTCACCTTAAACTAATTAATTCTGCTTCTCACGGACATATACCGTAACTCCTCTTATAATGCTCTTTCCAAGGCCACTGGTTACTCTTTCAAGAGCTGCTCAACGGTCCGGAACCACCCCTCCTTACTAGCTTTTTCCAAGACCTTTGGTTGCACCCTTCTATCCTGGTTCATCTCTCTCATGTTCTTATCACGTATGCTCTACCACATTTGGTGGGGGTTTTTTTATCGGTACCTTTCATCTGACACCCATATATGCTCGTTTACCGTGGAAAAGGCGGTAAGGTCCTGAGACAGGGTTGGACTACATGCTTAACCTCGCACGTCCTCTATATGGTTACAAGTTCCTAATGATTGTAAGACATAACTTCTTCCTCTGATCCGATTTTCTTAATTAAATTTTAGTTAACAAATCCCCATGAAATACACTTTTTTTGAGAAAAATTCCAAAATTTCACCTTTTTCACAAAAAATTCACACTGAGATTTCCCATGTTCCCTATATTAACCGAATTTTCTAACTGAATTTTTCACATTTTTTACATATTTTTACAAATTTTTACAAATTTTTACAAATTTTTACAAATTTTTACAAATTTTTACAATTTTACAAAATTTTATTTTTACCGCACAAAAACCTTTTTTGAAAAGACCCGTAAAACCTCACAAATTTTACAAATCACCTCGATTTTCAGCCGTGCGCCTTTTCCTCTTTCTTTCATTTTTTTCTTGTAAATTTTATATGATTTTTTTTCATTTAAATTCCAGGCTGATATCTCAAAATCAGCCCGATTTTTATATAAAATTTTATAAGAAAAATTTAG